TCGACGATTAATCGATTTGATCGATCAGATATATTGTTATTCATAATATTGATCCAATTGAGTATCATCAGGATACAATTTATCCTATTGAATTTACAGGAGAAAATTTCCCATCTCTATGGGATTAGATCCCGAGTTATTGCGAAGCAAAAAAAAAAAAGAACAATGAGATTATGGAAGTAAATATTCTCGCATTTATTGCTACTGCACTGTTCATTCTAGTTCCTACTGCCTTTTTACTTATCATCTACGTAAAAACGGTCAGTCAAAATGATTAATTTGAATGAAACTTGAATTATTAGTTCTTATCAATGATTGAAGAAATGAAAGAAAGGTATTCAAAACCCAAGTCTTAAATTAAATGAAATGCTCGGTCCAGAATCAGAAGTGTCTGAGATAGTGTGTAGAAAGAACTATATATATAGTTCTTTCTACACACCATCTAGTATCTAGTATAGATTAATTTACAATATACCATATGTATGTGCATCTAATATATGTACATCGCAATACTACATCTAATAAGAATAGTAGGGGCATATACTATATACAATACAAAATAAATACAATACAAAATAAAAGAAAACGAAACCTAGGAATCTTTTTTTTTTTTAGATTCCCATTCTAAGAAGTCATTGGTTGAGCCATTAACAGATGATCATGATCCGCGGAGTTCTATGGGAAAACTTCTTCGGATTTGGAAAAGGAGTAGAGTAGTAGAGTCAATCCTGCCGATTTTTCATATTTCAAGATGACATGAAATGAGTCAAAAAAAATTTCTATAAGTCTAAAACAAAGGTGAAATGCGTGATATGTGAATCGCTCAATGGAAGAAAGGTCTAATTTTATTATGTGTAGGACCTCGATCCCCTTGGACAAATACTAGTTGCTTCCAGTAGAAAGTATGTATCGCCATAATAGCAGAATGGCTTTCTCTTAGACTTAGAACAGAAAAAGTAAAAAAAAAAAGATTGGTTTTTCTCATTGTAATATCCATAATTCCGGTAAAAGCCAGTTCATCAAAATAGAATATTTAGGAAGAATTCGGTTGGAAGAAATTTCCTATCATGCGTAGATTTCATTTTCGAAATATAACTATGGTAATCATTCATTGTTTGATAGAATGGTTATTATTCATTATTGTAATTGTATTTTCTTATTCATTACTGACTGTATTGTAATTGTATTTTCTTATTGATTACTGTATTCATTCCAGTATAATTTGGAAACAGAGACATTTTTTTAAGTCTTCGCAAAACGATGAATTAAACAATTGATACAAATAGTACTCCTAAAGTCCACTCCTTCCCCATACTACGAGTGAAAGGGAAAATGTAAAGACTACCATTAAAGCAGCCCAAGCGAGACTTACTATATCCATGTAAATTATGTCCCCTATCTCTATCAAGGAATTATTCTATTATTGATCAATAATCATAGTGGAATCAACAGCGCAGAGTCAAAATAGGATTTTGCCTTAAGGCGGTTGATGAGCCAATCCAATGAATCCAATCGTAACAAATCCTATATTATCGGATTTCTGGTAGAATCGGGAAGCATTAAGCACAAATACGATAACGATACACGCGCCCTTTCTTTGGAAAGAATGCTTCTAATGTAAGATGTAGGAATAGTAAGACCTATTGTTTGTTTTGTTACTTTTATAAACAAAAGATATAAAAATATACCATCAATCAAGATAGATAACTATCTATCCTATTGGATACTTCTATTTCCTATTTGATCTAAGTCTTATTGTCTTTCTTTCTGTGAAAGCATCAGTTGTGAAAGCATCAGGAAACGCCGCTACCACTATTACTCTTACTCTATAAGATTTTACTTTATACTCTATAAGAATAAGAGCCGACCAACCACCCTGATTGAATGTCTGAGCACTCAGAGCCTCCCGGGAGTCTGGACACAAAATATCTTCAGCCCTTTCCACAACTTCCTATAAATAAATTTTCCATCGGCCTATCCAATCTAATTCCAGACAGAGTCAGTAGACTCTACCTTAGTATAGGTAGTGCAAGATAATTAGGAAGTCTTGATCGTCTTTCGTATAATCCCCTCCTCAATTCTAGGAGCAAAGGTGGAGTGTCTTTTAGGAATCCTAAGATTTCTGACCTGTTACTTTCGTAGTTCTGAATCCCAGAATGAACTCTTACTATTTATTTGATTCAATTGATAAGATCAATCAAATAAATAGCCTGAAGCAATCATTAAATTAATAATTTAGGATTGCTTCATCCCTATTTATACCGGTTTGGGCCACGCCCAAAACCAAGATTTTGAGAAAAAAATGTACAGTCTTTTGTCTTTTTATAGAACCTATAGGGATTCTAATCTAAAAATCAAGTATCGACAGACCTAGCCCTTTGCCTCTGCTTCTGCGAATCAAAAATTCGTTGATTAGATCAGCAGGATAATGAATCCCAATTTGTTCATCAGGCGACACCCGGATTTGAACTGGGGATAAAGGATTTGCAGTCCCCCGCCT